TCATTCATTGAATGATAAATCACCACAAGTGAAGGAGATACACGATTTAAATAACGAAAGATCCAATATTTAAAAATTGTATCTAAAATGACTGGAAAAGTAGAAACAAGACCGGATATTATTTCATCATTATGAGAAAATCCAAAATCTTTGTAGACAGAGCCAATCATTAATTCCCAACCGTGGGGCGAATGGAATCCTATACATAAATCAGTTAATAAAAGAATAAAAAAGGCTTTTATTGTGTCGCTTAAGTTATATAGGAATTCTTGAACCCAAGAGTTAAGAATAACGAGTTCTTCATTACCTAGAATAGAATAACCACTTAGAATAACAAAACAGATTATATTTGTCGAGAAGTGTAAAATTGTATGGATACGATCTTCATTGTGCATCTTGATCAATTTGGTCGTTTCTTTGTAGATTTCGATACGAAGCTTTTGTAAATGCGTTTCTGGGTATTCCTTTATCATTTCCTCCAAACGAAGGAGTTCCTCTAAGTCTATGAATTTTTTTATAATACTATTTTCTTGAATATCATTCAAAAAAATTTCCGATTGCTTAATATCCCACCAATTAGTAATCCAAGATTCTAGACTTTTTTTAAATGATAGACAGATCCACCAAGGCAAAAATACTACAAATGCAAGATATAGAAGGGAAATTAATACTTTCTTTTTTGCCATTTTTTCGTCTGTGAATTTTTGAAGTTTTAATGAACTCACCCCATGCATCGACTTTATATGATACTAATATTTCTATCAAACATAAGTTCTATCCCAAGTCATCGAGCCCATTAATCTAATTCGAGGTTTTTATTTGTGGTGCAGTAGAGTGGTTAGGTTAGTCTTTGAATATAGAAACAATACAGAAATAGAATAAAAAAGAGCCCACTTCAAATTAAAAATGAATATTAGTTGGATTTCGAGATGAAAGAACTGCCGTTCTATTAAAGTAAGTATTTCAAAAAAAAAAATGATAGACACAAAAATTTTAGTTTTAGAGTTGCTTCATATACGTTTAGTTTGGCTTGAATAAACATTCAGAACAAACTTCCGTTACGTTAAGTTATGGTATCAAAAAGAGGGTTCTTGAGTTTTTTACCTCTTGCAAAAGATTCAGTTTTTTTTTTTTTTTTCAAAATACTTCAATTGGTACGCGCAAGAAATAGGCCAATTCAGCAGCTTTTTGCTCAATTTCTTGTGGAGTAAAATTCTCATCAGTACGCGTCAAGGGAATGGCACCCTGGCCTCTGATTTCCATATAAAGGACCCGACGAGCAAAAAGACCTTCTTTATTTTCTATTCTGATGGACTGAATATCTTTCATAAGGAATCGCAGGAATATGCGACGATTTTTTCCAGGAAATCCCCAACGAAAAATACACACTATGCCCTCTTTTATATCGAATCGATCATAACCACTACCTACATTCCACAAAATTGTGCCCCACAAGTAGGAACTAATAAAGAGACCCGCGATTCCATAGAAAGACATCACGATACCCTGCGGAAAAAAATTTATTTGCTGAGAAGGAAGTAAAGATATAAAATTCCTACCCAAAAAACTGGAGGTTCCAACCAATACAAACCCTAATGAACCTAAAAAAAGAATGAGGGCCCAACCAAAATTACTTATTTTTCGAGATCCCGTTATAAGTTCTATCCATATACGTTCTGATCGCCAACTCATACTCTCACTAGACCTAGTTGCATTTTATTGGAATTGGAAAAATAACAAAAATAAATTTTATTTTACTTTTTTTGTTTCCGAAGTAACTCTCATCAACCAGCATTACTATGATGTGGACCTTTTATTTTAGAAAAAATTCATCGAATTACTTAGATACAAACTAAAACAATAACATTTCTTTCATACGATTTCCTGTAGATATCCACATATAGATATATTCACTTTAGATTTCCTAAATTCTTCTCGCTACGTATCCTAAAATTGTTATAATCCATTTAACTTATCCCATATCATGTCATGTTTCCGCATACATAAGAGCTTATGCTCGAAAGAAGCCACATGTTATACCCTATTCTAATAAATAGATAGGGTTGTTATGATCAAAGTAAAATAAACTTTGAAAAAAAAAAAAGGGGGGGTAGGATTTATTCCTATAGTATCTAAAAAATCTTGTTTTTTTGAACATGAAGAGATAAAGAAACCATTGCAATTGCTGGAAATACTAAGCCCACTAAAGGCACAAAAACGGAGGGAAAATTGTTGAGAGTTATCATTGAGTGGGTACCTCGATTTAATATTTGTACCTGTTATTTTTATTTATTGTTTTATATTAAAATTTTTATTTTAACCTTATATTGTTAATTAGATTATACTAAATAATATACTAATATTATAATATACTTATAATAAGTATACCTAAGTGAGTGTATATCTAAATAAAGAATATACAAGTCTATGTTTTATTGAATTTTTTTAATAAATACATATTAAAAAAATTCAATAAAATAAAAAATGTGTAACTAAAAAA